CTCGATTATTATCAAACTGACTGCAATCTTTTTCTGTCCGTGAGGATCCCGCCAGAGCCAGAGCGCCTTCTACTTCTAATAGTAATAATAGTAATAGGCCATGAACTAGATCAGAATCGTTCTCGACGAATCCATAAGAAGTGATCCAATTTTTTTCATCGTGTCTGGATGAAGACCAAAGATCTTGAGCGACCGATCCGGCAGAACAACTCAAAAGATAAAGAAGTATCGTTAATTTCTTCATGCTCGTTCCAAGTTCGAAGTACCATTTGTACAAATAAGAATCCCCTCCCTTACATGATTTCTTCTTCATATAGATAGATATAGGATCTATGGGGCAATTACTTAGAAGTACATTTTGTGTAACAGCCCTTCCTATCTGATAGAAAAGGATCCCATGATCCTGAACCGATCTTATCTGGGATCGAAAATCCCAAGTTTTTCTATGAAGAGCTGATCTAATTGTATTAGTTTCTATAATGGATTTCTTCTGTGTAATACTAATTGATAGGGCCTCATTGATAAGTGCTACAAGATCTCGCGCATTGGAACCCATGGTTATGGACCCGAATCCGTTAGTATGGAACATCTTCTTTTCCAAGTGAAATCCTCTAGTATATGAAAGAATGAAAAAGTGCTTTAGTTGTTGTGGAAGAAGAAGCCTTCGTATCTTAATGCATGTATTTAATTTATTTGGAGCTATTAGAGCGGGATCCACTTTTTGGGGAATATGAGTCGAAGCAATAACAAGAATCTTTCCAGTGGAACATCTTTCACAATCCCTGGAGAGATAGTTCTCTAATAGATCGAGGGATAAGTAATTCGACTCATTCACATGCAGATCATGAATGTTTGGAATCCATATTATGCAAGGAGACATTGCTTTTGCTAATTCGAATTGAAGGGTGATATCAAATCGGTCTATTTTCGTCGTCATATACATAGTTAGCACATTCGTCATAGTTAGCAGCTCCTTATCAATATCAAGGTCATCATTACTATCATCAATATCGTCACTATCATCAATATCGATATCATCAATAGGATAACCTTTAGGCTTGTCATCCAGGAACTTGTTCGGAAATACCGTAATGAAAGGAACATAGGAGTTTGTCGCTAGATATTTGACCAAACAGGATCGTCCAGTTCCTATAGAACCTATCACTAAAATACCTCTAGAAGGGGATAGGGCTAAGCGGAGCGAAAAGGGTTTTCCATGAGGAGATGGGGAATGAAAAATATTAGCCCCACACAAGGTTTGTGAATAAGTGATTGTATGATAATGAGCAAGGAATATCCGTCTTTCTGCTAAACAGGATCTATTGAACTCATAATTCATTAGATCCTTTTGATGAATGTCAACTAAGTATCGTAAGGAAATTGATCCCGGTTGTTCAATCATTTGATAACCAGAGTCATTCTTTGATAAATGATCACTATGAGTCAGACTCAATAGAATTTGATCAATCCTTTTTTCTGTCGTTAAGGCGGAGAACTGAACCAAGAATTCTCTTTCTTCATCATCAATCGAATCACTGTTCGCGACCCAGAATTCTATTTTATCATCAATCCAATCACCGTTCACGTTTTTTCTTTTTCTTATCAATGAATAGATCTCTTTACTTGTACGACTTAGATGTCTCGTATTTCTCGAAAAAATGATTCGATTGATGGGATTTGGTATGATACTTACAAGATCGATGAGATTGATCTTCCAATATTTCTTCTTAGAACGTATTGATTTGACCCCATAAGCGGGACCACCACCCAATAGCATGTTGCCACCAGAAGCAGAACCCCGTATTTCTCCCAGAGAATCTCCTAATTGTTCCAGAACAACTAGAAAGAGATTCTTTAACCAGAAAGGATTCAGTTCAGATGTAGGATACCTATCCAGAAGTTTTCGAAATTCCATCATGTATGATGGAATCATCAAAGATTTGATCTTTTCTAACTCTGTCTGTAACTCACTAGAGGCTCGGGAAACAAAGAGAAGATGTATACGAACGAGATATCCAGCAACAAGAAGAAGGAAAAAGATGGAATAGAGGAACTCCCGAGCATTTGTTGATCTCAGATGTGCCCATATCAATGGAACGGGTGACTCATTATTTCGATGAATCATTTCTTCGGACAGAAGAAGATTCTGTAAACATTGACTCGAAATCTCACTTATCAGAGTCCATTGTGGAAGAATCTTCTGAGGAATTGGCCATGATATATCTGATCCATGCATCATATCATGAAAAATGGATACAAATTTTTGACTACTACTCAGTATCGGCAATGGGTTTGAAAGAGTATCTAAAAGGGTGAAATTGAGATATTTGCACCCTGTCGAAGTAAGGAACCATGGCATATATGTTTGGAACAGATTCCATTTTGAGAGATTTGAAAAAGCACTATCTCGTTGAAAGGTTCTATACATCTGCCCTTTCTCAACGCATTTCTTTAGACAAAGACTCCGTTTTTTCCTCTTTCCGGATGGTAAATACTTCTC